TTAAAAATAAGCTAAAATAAGCTTTTGGGTTCATACCCCAAATATAAAGGAAATCCCTTTTTTTTAAAAATAAAGTGCCTGATAAAAAGGATTATTCTGATAGGATAAATTATGTAAAATTTTACCTTTATTATATTTTATAGAATTAAACTATATCTTATAATTTCAAAAATTATCGTGCATCTTACACTAAAATATAATTTTTTTTAATATGAGTAAAACTCATTATGTTTATAATTTCTATTTTAGATTTTATTTATAATTAATTCAAATAAAATATTTTTTTTATTTATTGTATTTTTTAGAACTTTAATTTCTATTTCATCAAACTCATGATTAGGATGTTGAATTGGTTTAGAAATTAATTTATTAAGATTTATCCCCCTAATATCTAACCCCAATAATTTACTAAATTCAGAAGCATCATTAAAATATTTTTTAACTCAATCTATTGCATCTATTAATTTTCTATTTTCTATTTTATTAAATCTTTTTCTATTAAAAAATTTTTTTATAAATAATATTTTATCTATTCTTATTAATTCCTCATTATTAATAAAAATAGGTTCTATCCCCTTTCATTTTTGATTTCCAAATATTATAGAAGGATTATCATGATTTAATTGTTTTATTTTAATAACATGACAAAAAATTTCCCCTATAATTTTATTATCTTATTATATAAATTTAAAATTTTTATTTTTAATTATAATTTTTAATGTATTAATTGGAACTATTAGTAGATTTAATCAAACATCACTACGAAAATTAATAGCTTTTTCATCAATTAATAATTTAGGGTGAATATTGTCAGCACTATCTATTAGAGAAAATTTATGAATATTATATTTTTTATTATATTCATTATTTATTTCTATTATATGTTTTTTATTTTATATTATTAATGTTTTTTATATTAATCAATTATTTAATTTAAATTTAAATTTTTCAATTAAATTTTCAATTTTAATTAATTTTTTATCATTAGGAGGATTACCGCCATTTTTAGGATTTTTTCCTAAATGAATAATTATTAATTATTTATTATATAATAATTTATTTATTATTTCTTTTATTTTTACTATATCAAGATTAATCATATTATTTATTTATATTCGAATTATTTATTCATCTTTCATATTTTATTCTATTAAATTAAAATGATATAAAATTTTTATTAAAAATAATTTTATAATTTTTATTAATATCTCTAGATTTATTTCTTTATTAGGAATAATTATTAGAACTTTATTTTTTTTTTAAGGTTTTAAGTTAAATTAAACTAATAATCTTCAAAATTATTTATAAAGAAATTTCTTTAAGCCTTAGTATAATTTACACCTTAAAATTTGCAATTTCATATCATTATTGAATATAAGACTATTATAATAAAAGAGAAAATTCTCGTTAATAAATTTACAATTTATCGCTTATAACTCAGCCATTTTATTAGCGAAAATGATTATTTTCAACAAATCATAAAGATATTGGTACTTTATATTTTATTTTTGGAATTTGAGCAGGTATAGTAGGAACTTCATTAAGTTTATTAATTCGAACTGAATTAGGAAATCCGGGATCATTAATTGGAGATGATCAAATTTATAATACTATTGTTACAGCTCATGCTTTTATTATAATTTTTTTTATAGTAATACCAATTATAATAGGAGGATTTGGTAATTGATTAGTACCCCTTATGCTAGGAGCCCCAGATATAGCTTTCCCACGAATAAATAATATAAGATTTTGATTATTACCCCCATCATTAGTATTATTAATTTCTAGAAGAATTGTAGAAAATGGAGCAGGAACAGGATGAACAGTGTACCCCCCACTCTCATCTAATATTGCTCATGGAGGATCTTCAGTTGATTTAGCAATTTTTTCCCTTCATTTAGCAGGAATTTCTTCTATTTTAGGAGCTATTAATTTTATTACAACAATTATTAATATACGAGTAAATGGAATATCCTTTGATCAAATACCTTTATTTGTTTGAGCTGTAGGAATTACAGCATTATTATTAGTTCTTTCTTTACCTGTATTAGCTGGAGCTATTACCATACTTTTAACAGATCGAAATATTAATACTTCATTTTTCGATCCAGCTGGTGGAGGAGATCCAATTTTATACCAACACTTATTTTGATTTTTTGGTCACCCAGAAGTTTATATTTTAATTTTACCAGGATTTGGTATAATTTCACACATTATTTCTCAAGAAAGAGGAAAAAAAGAAACCTTCGGATGTTTAGGTATAATTTATGCAATGATAGCAATTGGATTATTAGGATTTATTGTTTGAGCTCATCATATATTTACAGTAGGAATAGATATTGATACACGAGCTTATTTTACATCAGCAACTATAATTATTGCTGTTCCTACAGGAATTAAAATTTTTAGTTGATTAGCTACATTACATGGAACACAAATTAATTATAGACCTTCAATATTATGAGGTTTAGGGTTTATTTTTCTTTTTACAGTAGGTGGATTAACAGGAGTTGTTTTAGCAAATTCATCAATTGATATTACATTACATGATACTTATTATGTAGTAGCACACTTCCACTATGTCCTATCTATAGGAGCTGTATTTGCTATTATAGGAGGTTTTATTCACTGATATCCATTATTTACAGGTTTAATAATAAATAATTATTTACTAAAAATTCAATTTATTTCTATATTTATCGGAGTAAATTTAACCTTTTTTCCCCAACATTTTTTAGGTTTAGCGGGTATACCACGTCGTTATTCAGATTATCCAGATAGATTTGTTTCATGAAATATTATTTCATCTTTTGGATCATATATTTCTCTTATTTCTATAATAATAATAATTATTATCGTTTGAGAATCAATAATTAATCAACGTATTATTTTATTCCCTTTAAATATACCTTCCTCAATTGAATGATATCAAAATCTTCCACCTTCAGAACATTCTTATAATGAATTACCAATTTTAAGTAACTTCTAATATGGCAGATTATATGTAATGGATTTAAACCCCATTTATAAAGGTTTTATCCTTTTTTTAGAAATGGCAACATGATCTAATTTAAATTATCAAAATAGAGCATCACCTTTAATAGAACAAATTATTTTTTTTCATGATCATACTTTAATTATTTTAATTATAATTACAATTTTAGTTGGATATTTAATATTAAATTTATTTTTTAACTCTTATATTAACCGATTTTTATTAGAAGGTCAAATAATTGAATTAATTTGAACTATTTTACCAGCTATTACTTTAATTTTTATTGCATTACCCTCTCTTCGTTTACTTTATTTATTAGATGAACTTAATAATCCACTAATTACATTAAAATCAATTGGTCATCAATGATATTGAAGCTATGAATATTCAGATTTTAATAATGTTGAATTTGATTCATATATAATTAATTCTAGTGAAAATATTAATAATTTTCGTCTTTTAGATGTTGATAATCGAGTTGTTTTACCTATAAATAATCAAATTCGTATTTTAGTAACAGCTACAGATGTTATTCATTCATGAACAGTCCCATCTTTAGGGGTAAAAGTAGATGCTAATCCTGGACGATTAAATCAAACAAGATTTTTTATTAACCGCCCAGGAATTTTCTTTGGGCAATGTTCTGAAATTTGCGGAGCAAATCATAGATTTATACCAATTGTAATTGAAAGAATTTCAATTAAAAATTTTATTAATTGAATTAATAATTATTCATTAGATGACTGAAAGCAAGTATTGGTCTCTTAAACCACTTTATGGTAATTTAGCATCTACCTCTAATGAAAGAATTAGTTAATTAATAACATAAATATGTCAAATTTAAATTATTACCAAAGTAATATTCTTTTATTCCTCAAATAATACCAATTAATTGAATTTTTTTTTTTATTTTCTTTATTTGTATTTTTTTAATTTTTATTATTATAAATTTTTATATTTTCAATTATAAAATAATTAAAATAAATAATAAAAATATAATTAAAATTTCCCCTAATCAAAATTGAAAATGATAAATAATTTATTCTCAATTTTTGATCCATCAACTAATATTTTAAATTTACCATTAAACTGAATTAGAACTTTTATTGGATTAATATTTATTCCTTATTCTTTTTGATTTATCCCTAATCGACATTTTATTTTATGAAATTTAATTTCTAATAAACTTCATAATGAATTTAAAACTCTTTTAGGTAATAATAGATTTAAAGGATCAACATTCATTTTTATTTCACTTTTTTTCTTCGTTTTATTTAATAATTTTTTAGGTTTATTCCCATATATTTTTACCAGAACTAGACATTTAAATATTTCATTATCAATTTCATTAACACTATGATTAAGATTTATAATTTATGGATGAATTAATAATACTCAACATATATTTATTCATATAATCCCCCAAGGTACACCTACAATTCTTATACCATTTATAGTATTAATTGAAACAATTAGTAATATTATTCGACCAGGAACTTTAGCTGTTCGTTTAACAGCTAATATAATTGCAGGACACTTATTATTAACATTATTAAGAAATACAGGAACTAATATATCAAATTATTTCTTAATTATTTTAATTTTTATTCAAATTTTATTATTAATTTTAGAATCAGCAGTTGCAGTCATTCAAGCCTATGTAATTACTATTTTAAGAACACTTTATTCTAGAGAAGTTAATTAATGTCAATAAACCAAAATCATCCATATCACTTAGTAGATTATAGACCATGACCATTAACTGGAGCAATTGGAGTTATAACTTTAGTTACAGGACTAATTAAATGATTTCATAATTTTAATATTAATCTTCTAATATTAGGTTACTTAATTGTATTACTAACTATATATCAATGATGACGAGATGTATGTCGAGAAGGAACATATCAAGGTAAACATACTATATTAGTTTCTAATGGACTTCGATGAGGAATAATTTTATTTATTGTGTCAGAAATTTTTTTTTTTATCTCGTTTTTTTGAGCATTTTTTCACAGAAGTTTATCCCCAAATATTGAAATTGGAGCTATATGACCCCCTATAAGTATTATTCCATTTAACCCATTTCAAATTCCTTTATTAAATACAATCATTTTAATTACATCAGGAATTACAGTAACTTGAGCTCATCATTCTCTTATAGAAAATAATTTCACTCAAACTTCACAAAGATTATTTATTACAATTATTTTAGGAATTTATTTTACAATTTTACAAGCTTATGAATATTTAGAAGCACCTTTTACTATCGCAGATAGAATCTATGGATCAACCTTTTTTATAGCAACAGGATTTCATGGTCTTCATGTAATTATCGGAACAATTTTTCTGGCTACATGTTTTATTCGTCATTTAAATAACCATTTTTCAAAAAATCATCATTTTGGATTTGAAGCAGCAGCATGATATTGACATTTTGTAGATGTAGTTTGACTTTTCCTTTATATCTCAATTTATTGATGAGGAAATTAATTATTTATATAATATATTTAGTATATTTGACTTCCAATCAAAAAGATTAATAATTTAATTAATATAAATAATCATTATATTAATAATTTTATCCCTAATAATACTAGTAATTTCAAATTTATTTATAATAATTTCATTTATTATCTCAAAAAAATCACTTCTTGATCGAGAAAAATGTTCACCATTTGAATGCGGATTTGATCCTAAATGCTTAGCTCGAATTCCATTTTCATTACATTTTTTTTTAATTACTATAATTTTTTTAATTTTTGATGTAGAAATTGCCCTTATTTTTCCCCTTATTCCAACATTTAAAATAGTTAATTTTTTAATTTGATATAAAACTAGATTTTTTTTTATTATTATATTATTAATTGGCTTATACCATGAATGAAATCAAAATATATTAAATTGAATCAACTAATTATTAAAATAATTATTAGGATTATAGTTTATAAAAAAAAAACATTTGATTTGCATTCAAAAAATATTGAAATTCAATTTATCTTAAATAAGAAGCAATTTGCATTTAGTTTCGACCTAAAAGATAGAGTTTATTACTCCTTATTTATTTAATTGAAACCAAATTAGAGGTATATCACTGTTAATGATAAAATTGAATATAAATTCCAATTAGAAATATATTACAATTAAGCTGCTAACTTAATTTATAGTGATTAAAATCATTAATATTTCTTTTAATTATAATTTATATAGTTTATACAAAACATTACATTTTCATTGTAAAAATAAAATAAATAATTTTTATAAATATATATATATATATATATATATATATATATATATATATTATTTAAAGATTAATTAATCACCCTAATATCTTCAATATTATACTCTAAACTTAAGCTATTTAAATTATTTATAATATTAATATAAAAATAAAAATTATTATTCATAAAACAAATCTAAATAAAAAAATTTTAAAATTATTTAATTGATAAACATAAAAAATTATAGAATAATTTTTAATAATATTATAAATACCTTGTCTTTTATAAATTTCTCCTCAACCTATATCAATATTTTTTAACAAATTTTGACCTAATCTTAAAAAATTATAATTTATTATATAAGTTGATAAACCAGGTAAAAATCATATTATAGTTAAAAAAATTCTTAAATTATAAGTTATAATAAATTTATTCACAGAATAAATACCCATATTTCTAATAATATAACCTAATAATATACCAAATAATCTTACATAAATAACTATTATTTTTATATTGAAAGAAAGATAAATTATATAGGGGTAAGAAAAAATTATTCATCTTAAAAATCTCCCAGAAATTAATCTTATAAATAATAATAAAAATATTCCCTTTAATATAGTAAAATCTTCATCATATAAATTATAAATTGATAATAAATTAAAATCATTTACTATTAAATACATTAATAAACGAATTGTATAAAATATAGTTAAACCTGTAGAAACATAATATAAATAATATACAAATAAATTTAAATTTCTTATTCTAACTACCTCTAAAATTATATCCTTAGAATAAAATCCAGCTAAAAAAGGAATTCCACATAAAGCTAAATTAGAAATATTTATACATAAAGAAGTTAAAGGAATATATATTCTAATTCCCCCTATTATACGAATATCTTGATTATCTCTTATCATATGAATAATAACCCCAGCACATATAAATAATAAAGCTTTAAATATAGCATGAGTTAATAAATGAAAAAAAGCTAAATCACCATAACCTATTCTTAAAATTCTTATTATTAAACCTAATTGTCTTAAAGTAGAAAGAGCAATAATTTTTTTTAAATCAAATTCATAATTAGCACAAATACCTGCTATAAATATAGTTAAACCAGATAATAATAATAATACCTTTAAAAAAAATATATCAAATAATAAATTATTAAAACGAATTAATAAATAAACACCTGCAGTTACTAAAGTAGAAGAATGAACTAAAGCTGAAACTGGAGTAGGAGCAGCTATAGCAGCAGGTAATCAAGATCTAAAAGGAATTTGAGCTCTTTTTGTTATAGCCGCTAAAATAACTAAAACACCAATAACCTTCATTGAATAATCATTAGATATAAAATTTAAATAAAAAATATAATTTCATCTACCATAATTAACCATTCAAGAAATTAATATTAAAATTATAACATCACCAATCCGATTTGATAATGCTGTTAATATCCCAGCATTATAAGACTTAATATTTTGATAATAAATAATTAAACAATAAGAAACTAAACCTAAACCATCCCACCCTAAAAAAATTCTAATTATATTTGGTCTAATAATTAATAAAATTATTGAAAAAACAAATAATAAAACTAAAATAATAAAACGATTTAAATTTAATTCTGATCTTATATATCTTTTTCTGTAAAAAATTACAGAAGAAGAAATTAATGAAACAAATATCATAAATAATAAAGATATTCAATCTAATAAAATAGATATTACAATATTCATAGAATTAAAAGAAATAACTTCTCACTCTAATAATATTACTATATTATTTATAATAAAATAAATTATTATAAAAAAATTAATTAATATAAAAAAAAATAAAAAAAAAAATCTAATAAAACAAAGAGAATATTTATTAATAACTTAAAATGACTATTAATTTCATATTTTTGATACCACAAATCAATATTTTATTTAAATTATTTAAGTAAAATCAAATTATTCTATAATCAATTTTTAAAACTAAAATATTTAAAGGTAATCAATGTAATATTAATATTAAATATTCCCGTGAAACCCCTCTATAAAATCTATAAACCCCTAAATTATATTTTCCATGTTGAGTATATGAAAATAAATATAATCTATAACCAGCTCTAAAAAAAGAAATCCCTATTAATATGATTATTCTAATTCAAGATCAACTTACTAATCTATTAATTAATCTAATTTCACCTATTAAATTTAATGAAGGTGGAGCAGCTATATTTGAAGATATAAATAAAAATCATCATATTCTTATTGAAGGTATAAAATTTATTATTCCCTTATTTAAAAATAATCTTCGTCTTCCTAAACGCTCATATCTAATATTAGATAAACAAAATATTCCAGAAGAACATAAACCATGACCAATTATTAAAATATAAGCACCAATAAATCCCCAATAATTCATTGTTATAATACCCCCAATTACTATTCTTATATGAGCAACTGAAGAATAAGCAATTAAAGATTTTATATCAACTTGACAAAAACATTTTAATCTAATATATAAACCCCCAATTAAACTAATAACAACTCAAATAAATCCTATTTTTAAATTAATTTTTTGTAAAATAACTAAAATTCGTAATAAACCATAACCCCCTAACTTTAGTATAATAGCAGCTAAAATTATTGAACCAGAAACAGGAGCCTCAACATGAGCTTTTGGTAATCATAAATGAGTAAAATATATAGGTATTTTAACTAAAAAAGCTATTACTATTCTTAAATATAATAATAATATATCATAATTATAAAATTTTATAAAATATATCATTATTCTTCTTATTTTTCTATAAATAAAAAAAATTCCTAATAATAAAGGTAAAGAAACAAAAAGAGTATAAAATAATAAATATATTCCAGCTTGAATACGTTCAGGTTGATATCCTCACCCAATAATTAATATTAAAGTGGGAATTAATCTCCCCTCAAAAAATAAATAAAATATAAATAAATTTATTACACTAAAAGTTAAATATAATATAATTAAAAGTATAATAATATTTAATAAAAAAAAATTATCATAAAATTTTCTTTTATATAAACTCTCTCTTGCTATAATTATTAAACTTCTAATTCAAATTCTTAATAAAATTAAACCATAAGAAATTAAATCACACCCTATTATATAACTTAAATTAGAAAAATTTATAATATTCAATGTTAAATTTATAAATATTATTATTATTATTATTATTATTAACTGAACCATTCAAAACATATTTTTTTTAAAACATAAAGGAATTATAAAAAAAATTATAAATAAAAATTTTATCATTTAAATTAAATTATATCTTTGAAAATAATCATTACCATGAGTTCGAATTATAGAAACTAAAATAGATAACCCTAAAGCCCCCTCACAAACTGAAAAAACTAAAAAAACTATTAATATATGTATATTATAATCTAATATTATTAAATATATTATTAAAAAAAAAAAAATTCTTAAAACTATAAATTCTAATCTTAATAATACAATTAATAAATGCTTATGTTTAGAAACAAAAATCATATTGCCAAATAAAAATATTAAAAAAATAATTAATCATATATTTATTATCATTTGTTTTTATAGTTTAAAAAAAACCTTGGTCTTGTAAATCAAAAATAAGAAAATTCTTTAAAAACTTCAAAGAAAAAGAATATCTTTATCTATAATCTCCAAAATTATTATTTTTATTAAACTATTCTTTGATATTATAAAAATATTTTTATCTTTATCTTTAATTTCAACATCAATTTTTATATTTTTTTTAAATCATCCATTTTCTATAGGATTAATAATCTTAATTCAAACTCTTTTTATATGTATATTATCAAGAATATTAATTAATACTTATTGATTTTCTTATATTTTATTTTTAATTTTTTTAGGAGGATTATTAGTATTATTTATTTATGTTTCTAGAATTGCCTCAAATGAATTATTTAAAATTTCTTTATTTAATAAAAGATTTTTTTTTTCATTATTTATATTATTAATTATTAGTTTTTTTTTTAAAAACAATTTATTTTGAATAAATTTTTCATTTAATGATGAAATAAATAATTTTTTTAATTTATTTTTATTCTTTAATAATGAATTTAATTTTAATTTATCTAAATTATATAATGAACAAACTTATATATTAACTTTAATAATAATTATTTATTTATTTATTGCTCTTGTTGCAGTAGTAAAAATTACTAATATTTTTTTTGGGCCATTACGATCAAATATTTAAAATTATATAATTATAATAACTAATGATAAATATTTTTAAACCTATTCGAAAAACTCATCCAATTATCAAAATTATTAATAATTCACTAATTGACCTTCCTTCACCATCTAATATTTCTTCATGATGAAATTTTGGTTCTCTTCTTGCCTTATGTTTAATAATCCAAATTATTACAGGATTATTTTTAACTATATATTATACAGCTAATATTGAAATAGCTTTTTATAGTGTAAATTATATTTGTCGAAATGTTAATTATGGCTGATTAATTCGAACATTACATGCCAATGGAGCATCATTTTTTTTTATTTGTATTTATTTACATATTGGACGAGGAATTTATTATGAATCTTTTAACTTAATATATACATGAATAGTAGGAGTTATTATTTTATTTTTATTAATGGCTACAGCATTTATAGGATATGTATTACCCTGAGGACAAATATCTTTTTGAGGGGCAACAGTTATTACTAATTTACTTTCAGCTATTCCTTATTTAGGAACAATGTTAGTAAACTGAATTTGAGGAGGATTTGCTGTAGATAATGCAACCTTAACTCGATTTTACACCTTTCATTTCTTATTTCCATTTATTATTATAATATTAACAATAATTCACTTATTATTTCTTCATCAAACAGGATCTAATAATCCTCTTGGAATTAATAGTAATTTAGATAAAATTCCTTTTCACCCATTTTTTACATTTAAGGATTTAATTGGATTTATTATTTTAATTTTATTATTAACATTACTTTCTCTTACTAATCCATATCTTTTAGGAGATCCAGACAATTTTATCCCAGCAAATCCATTAGTAACACCTATTCATATTCAACCAGAATGATATTTTTTATTTGCTTATGCTATTTTACGATCAATTCCAAATAAATTAGGAGGAGTTATTGCACTAGTTATATCAATTCTAATTTTAATTATTCTACCTTTTACTTTTAATAAAAAAATTCAAGGAATTCAATTTTATCCCTTAAATCAAATTTTATTTTGATCTTTAATTACTATTATTATTTTATTAACTTGAATTGGTGCTCGATCAGTAGAAGCCCCATTTATTATTACAGGTCAACTTTTAACAATTTTATATTTTTCTTATTTTATTATTAATCCTATTTTAAATAAAATATGAGATAATTTAATTTTTAATAACTAATTAATGAGCTTGTTATAAGCATTTGTTTTGAAAACATAAGAAAGAATATTTATTCTATTAATTTATACTAAAATTATTTAATAACCTAAAAATATTTTTAAACCTATAAAAAATAATAAAAAATTTAAAGAAATAGGTAAATATCTCTTTCAACATAAATATATTAATTTATCATAACGATAACGAGGTAAAGTACCACGAACCCAAATAAAAAAAAATGATAAAAAAACTAACTTTAAATAAAAAATTAAAGTTAAATCATAACCCCCCATATATATAATTACAAACAATAAACTTATAAATAAAATTCTAGAATATTCAGATAAAAAAATTAAAGCAAATCCCCCTCTTCTATATTCAATATTAAATCCTGAAACTAATTCTCTTTCTCCTTCAGCAAAATCAAAAGGAGTTCGATTAGTTTCAGCTATTAAAGAAGATAAAAAACATAATCTTAAAGGTATTATTATAAATATAAATCAAATTATAACCTGATAATCAAAAAATTTTATCAAATTAAAATCTATAATTATAATAATTCTAGATATTATAATTAAAGATATTCTAACTTCATAAGAAATTGTTTGAGCTACTGCCCGTAACCCCCCTAATAAAGAATAATTTGAATTTGATGATCAACCAGCAACCATTAAAGTATAAACCCCAATTCTGGTACAACATAAAAAAAATAAAATCCCTAAATTAAATATAATTATGTTAAATATATAAGGAATTAATATTCATACTATCAAAGATAAAATAAAACTTACTACAGGAGAAAAATAATAAACTAAATAATTTGAATAATTTAAATAAACTTGTTCTTTAGAAAATAATTTAATAGCATCACAAAAAGGTTGTAATAAACCTATATATCCTATTTTATTAGGACCTTTACGAATTTGAATATATCCTAAAACTTTACGTTCTAATAAAGTTAAAAAAGCAACCCCAATTAATACCCCAATAACTAAAATTAATATTCCAATTAAAATATTTAATAAATCTATTAATATCATATACTATTTATATATTAAATAATATATATATACATGAATTCTAAAATCATTACAATTTTCTGCCAAAATAGTTTATAAACTATATTATTAATATTCATTCACTTATATAAAATTATTTTAAATATTTGATCCTTTCGTACTAAAATATTTTTTTTTATTAAAGATAGAAACCAACCTGGCTTACACCGGTTTGAACTCAGATCATGTAAGATTTTAATGATCGAACAGATCAAAATTTTAAACTTTTGCATTTAAATTTTATCTTAATCCAACATCGAGGTCGCAAACTTTTTTTTTTATATGTACTAAAAAAAAATATTACGCTGTTATCCCTAAGGTAATTTTTTCTTTTAATCATTAATAATGGATCAACTAATCATTTATCTATGTTTAAATTTAAAAAAAGTTTATTAAATTTTTCTATCACCCCAATATAATATTTTATTTTATTAATATATTTAATTATATATTTAATATTAATTAAATAAAATATAAAACTCTATAGGGTCTTCTCGTCTTTTAATATTATTTTAGCTTTTTAACTAAAAAATTAATTTCTAAATATAAATTAGAGACAGTTTATATTTCATCAAATCTTTCATACAAGTCTTCAATTAAAAGACTAATGATTATGCTACCTTTGTACAGTCAATATACTGCAGCCCTTTAATATATTATCAGTGGGCAGATTAGACTTTAAATTATTATCAAAAAGACATGTTTTTGATAAACAAGTGAATATAAAATTTTGCCGAATTCCTTTAACTTACTTAACTATAATTTTTTTTTAATTTATTATATTATACTAATTTTATCATTATTTCTAATTTTATTAAATTATAAATTATTTTTTCATAAAAATTTAAATTTTTTTTATTTTAAATTTTATTTTTAAATAAAATTTTTTATAATAAACTATAATTTTTAAACAATATAAATTTTAAAAATTTTAATTTTAATCATTTTATTAATTATAAATTTTTAATTTAAAGCTTATCCCCTAAAATATTAAAATTTAAATTTTTATAATTAATTAAATAATTATAAAATTATTTAAATTTAAAATTAAATTTTTTTCTGAAAAAACTAGATATATTTAAAAACGATTAACATTTCATTTCTAATTAGCTATTTAAAATAATTATACAACATTAACTTTTTTAACTAATTAACTCTTTTAAATTCGAGATTTATTTAAATAAATTATTATTATTTAATAAACTCTGATACACAAGATACAATAATTTAAATTTACTTTTTTATTAATTATATTTCATTTATTTATAAATTCCTTTACAGTAATATTTAACTATAAAACTATTAATTTTTTCTATTAAAAATACTTAAACCCCCGTTCTTCTTTTTAATATTAAAATTTTTTTTATTAAATTTAATTTATTAATTTTCCCCCTCAAATTAATTAATTTTTAATTTCTTTTCAATGTAAATGAAATACTTATACAAGCTCTAATTTGATCTTTCTAGAAACACTTTCCAGTACCTCTACTTTGTTACGACTTATTTCAATTTTTAAATGAAAGTGACGGGCAATATGTACATATTTTAATTTTTAATCATTTTAATAAATTAATTAAAATTACATTTAAATCCACCTTCAAATTTTTATTACAATAAAATTATCCATATAAATATATTTAATGTAATCCATCATATTCTTAATTATATTCTGCATCTTGATCTGATTTAATTTTTTATTATAATTTTTAAATATTATTTTTCCTAAAAAATATTTTTTTAACAATGATATACAAAATTATAAATTAAGTAAATTTATTCGTGGATTATCAATTATTAGACAGATTCCTCTAAATGAACTAAAATACCGCCATGTTATTTAAGTTTCAATAAATTATTATTTACTATTTTAGTATTATAAATTAAATTTTTAATAATAGGGTATCTAATCCTAGTTTATATTAAAATTTATTAAATCATAAATTTAAAATAAAATTTAATTAAATTAAAATTTCACTTAATAATTTAATATTTATTTTAATAATTTTATTATTTATTATATACTGAAATAATTTAATTTAACTTTTGTTTAACCGCAACTGCTGGCACAAAATTAGTTATTAATTTTTATATTACTAAATCTTAATCTCTTAAATTTTTAATATTAATTACTACCAAAATAAATTAATTATTATTTAAATAATTAAAATTATATACTAAAATTTATATGTAAAATAAATTTATAATAAATTTCCAAAAACATAATTATTTTATTATATATGAAAAAATCCGACATAGATTTTTTTTTTTTTTTTTTTTATATATTATATATTTAATATAAATTAATAAATTTTTATTATTTCTCTTATTTTTTTTCTTATAATATTCATATTAAAAATTAATTTCAATATAATCCTAATACAGATCATTTAAATAAAGATTAATTATTAAAATTAAAATTAAATTTAAATTTATTTAATTTATTTTTTAATTTAATATTAATTAAATATTTATATAAATATATATATATATAATAATTAAATTATTTAATATATATATATATATATATAATTAAACCATTCTTAATAATTTTTATAATAAATATAAATTA